CGTTCCCACCGCGCTCACGGCCCGGCTGGCCTGCCAGCGGTAGTGGGAATTCTCCCGTTCCCTGGAAAATGGAAAAAAAAGGGGTTGGATGCGGGATCTACTCCACGAGGAGCGGTACGGACGTAGATGATATCATCACGACCTCTCTTTGCGTACCACTAGGGATGCTTAACGCCACTTCGCCAACTGGCATTACCCGCGCTTTCGTCTCTCTCAGTGTGGTCAGCACTGGGTGTTTCCGAGCAGCGAGGCTTACACCCATTCGCATTAGTTCATCCAAAGTGCCTTACCCTTATGCACTCATTTTTGAATAAGCCATCTATCTTCCTATCAAGGTTAAGGAGTAAACTGAGCATCTCAGCGGCGGGATTGAATACCCGGATCGAATCAGAGTTCACGCCGCCCGCCCTGAACAAATAGGAGGCGTGGGCCACAGGTCGCACATAAGCCACCGGGTCGCACGACAGAAGAACACCCAACATAAAGATGCACACTCCTCCATGTGAAATAGGAAGATTCATCTTCACTTTTTTGTAGTAGTCGTGACCAACAGCCATCAGCAGTCGGCTCGTTGGTAAGGCGAGAGCTTCAAGCCCGATTTCTGGCGGCGCACCCCCCAAACAAGCACCACTCGACGAAGGGGGGGCGGGGAAAGCTACAGGCCCAAAACCTTCGACCCTTCTTTCTATATGGGGGTGCCCGGGGCACCTCATCTTGTCATTTCGTCGTTGCTCATTCCCCCGAAGTGTTTGGCCTTTCCTTCTCCGCGCCCGCTCACGCTTCAATGACCTATCACGGGGTAAAGAGAAGAGAGTACGAAAGAATTGTAAACAGAGCAGACCGCAGAAAGATTCTAAATATGACAAGTCCCCCATGGATTCAAGAAGAAGGAAATGAAGAGCGGGAACGAAACGAAATAAAGCATTTCTAGCGGATGAGCTTCTACCAATTATATTATTTAATAATAGGGGGGGGCGGCTTGCTCTGACCAACACTCCACTTTTTGCTCTGTCCATGGAGCGTATAAATTTCCTGGAATGTAGATAGACCAAAAAAGGGAATTCAGGGATAGGAATAGGAATTATAGTACCATTGGAAGAAGGGGCACCAGTGGGAACATCTCTACTGACGAACCATTTCAATAGTACGGGTGCTGCCGTGCCACGAGGCACGACCATGGAAGTAATGAAAAAGAAGAAGTTCTGTAGTTGGACCATCTGCTCTATCCGTTCGATTTTAGCTTCTCCAGAGAAGATGAGACGCTAAAAAGAAATGAAAGTGTTCGCAACGCATACCGAAAAACGCAAACTACCCATGTAGCCGACCATTAATGACTAGTTCGAACACCAGGAGCAGGGTTGAAACCAAGAAACATTTCGCTACGCACCTGATGTTTCCGAACTCGCCCAGTATAAACATTTCGGGTCTCTTCCTTTAGGTTTCTTCTGAATCTTGCAGTCTTCTGGTAGAATAATGGGCTTGATTACCTTCTTCTCTTTTACTGATTCGCAAGCACCTCTCTCTCTGGTAGGTCGCTAGACTCATGTTCTAGGGCACGTTGAGGTCAACGAGCAGCTATGTGACCCCTATTATGCCCTGTATATTAATTGGATGACACTGAATGGAAGAACCATTAGAACGGGATAGAGGAACCACTAGGACGAGGTGCGTAGCGAAATGGACTCTCTATTCCTGGCAGTGCTATCTTTAGAGGCTGACTGAGAGACGGATCTAGACTGAGATGGGACCAAGCAGAGACAATTCTATTCGAAGAAGTAAGAGCAAAAGTAAGAACAAGAAAATTCTCTTCCACTCCTCTAGAGGTTGAGGAAGTGATGGAGACGACGATACTCGTGCAATCTAAGTCGCAATGAAGGACTATCGTCAATGCGGTTGGAGCCGCTAGATCCCACAGCAAGTATTCTCAGTCCTCCCCGTCCCAGATGGTCAATTCTTGCTTGCCCTATGGACGAGAGATAGCTACTAGTATATGAGGACGCAAAGCAGAGGATGATGGCCACCAACAGTTCAGTAAACCACTACGCATATGTGGAAGAATCGGATCAAAGAAAGTAGCTGCAGATTCGGATGCATATGTGATACGCAAACGAATAGTTGACGATAACGAGGGTTCTATGAAAATAGCACTGGTCAACACGAAAGCAACAAGGTCTGTATAGTAGCATAGGGAAAGATACGAGGTGCGCCCCGCCAATAGGAGCAGATCCAGAGAAGGTACAGCTGCATGTACGGATAGACTGACTAAAGAGCGCTCAAGTTGGTCCAAACCGAGGCCAGTATATTAATTGCGACTAAAAGGAGCGGGTTTACGAACAAGGAATTGGGCGGAGATAGACGTTGTACAGCTGAGACCGATAGATAGTTAGCTATGATCTAAGATTTTAGGCTAGAGAAGCTATAGATATCTATGTGCCCGTTGGACATCTAATCGAACGATGAGTGATGGCCCTTCCTGTTTTTCTATTGGTATCGAGGCGACCATAGGCCAATGTTTATACTGGGCGAACAACCGCAAGAGATGTCTCTTTATAATTACAAGCGTACGTCTTGAAGCCATAAGAAGACACAAGGGAATACCAGTAACTCAACCAAGCTCTGGCAATGAATCAGGTATATTAATTGGCGACCACCTCCCTTTAGACTAATAAAATAAAAGGACGTTGGAATGAGCAAACGAACGAGTAGCTATTCTCTCTCGCGGTATGGATTATTCGTTTTTGATCAGGTATCAGAAGAACAGAAATATGAGGGAAAGCTAGAGCAGGGGCGCAAGCGATTTATATTGATGAGAGGAGCCAGTATATTTAGGGGAACAAAGTATGAGAATAACTAAGATTAGTAACATAAGGAAGTTCACTACCCGCATAGTCCACCTACCTTATTGGCTTAGCGACCTTCCTCCCGCCCGGATTAATATACTTGGCCTGCCAATTAATATACTGGCGAGTCAGGGGCATTGTATCCTAGCATTGGTCTAAGTATACTGGACAGGTCTCCTTTCTCTATGAAAGGTGTGGCGAGTCAAGGTGTAAACAGACTCCTACAGAGAGAGATGTTACGTGCCAGGTAGTGGATATAACCTACCATGGGGACACATGCTTCACACCCAACCAATCTTGATTTGAGTTGGTATCTCAGTCATTGATGCTTCAACGTCCACTCCGTCGTGCTCTCATAGATCCACTCCTTTCAGTCGTGCTATAGATCCACTCGCGTTATCTTGTCTTTGAGTTGAGTAAAGAATACTAAACTGGGGAGATTGAAGCTCCTAGTTCTCATTTCTTATGGAAACCCACAATTCACTGATTGAATTCTTCTGTTCGGAAAGTGGGGAATAAGAATTCGGGTTTCAAAAAAGGAGTACGCTTGCGTCCGCGGAAAGTTACTGTTTTGCTGATTTGACACGAAATATGTATGCAGCTTTGGTGAATTGTACTATCTGATCGTGCTTGGAACATTTTTATTACATCAATTTCTTCTCATCCGCTTACTTTGGTGGATCAGGATCTTATATTTCATGCCAGAATAACTGGGAAACGCCCTGAACAATAGACGGTTTCTCAATAAAAAAAAAAAGCAGACAAAGAAGACGGCCTTAGGTGTCGATTCTGGTTGGATTCCCAATTAATATACTGGCCCGGCCCTGCCCAATATATCAGCACCAACAGCATATGCAGCCTATTGTAAAAGAATTTCCCTCGTTCGGATAGTGAAGCGGGAGGGTTAGCTGACCTATCATTGGACTTTCCTGTTGCCAGTTCCTTTGTATTATTATGAGGAGAAGACCTCAGAACAAGGGATCGGGTCAATCAACAAGACAAGCCCGGACTGAAAGAGAGAGAAGGCCAACTTCCAACCGCCTTCAATTAGCGAGCAGCAAGTGATTACTATTGTGCAAGATTCTGATTGTTTAGCGGATTAGGTTCACCTCGCAACCTTCGCTATCTCTACTCTTCTTCGATCTTTCAAAGAAGAATTTCCGCGGAGTGTAATAGAATATACCGAGTTCCATCAATTAGAGCGCTCAATGGAATATTGTTATTCGTCAATTGTTCATTTGACTCAATATTTCTTCTCAATCGGCAAAAGCATAGCTTTCCATATGTATAGTGTTTGAGTTAGCTGACTTAAGACCTTCCCAATAATGACTATTGGTAGCAGCGGACTATTATCGGGATTCAATAACCGGTAAGGGACGACCAGCGGGAGTGGAGTTTGACGAGCGGAACCGTAGCCAGGTGAACTGAAATATAATATGAGGTTTCGAACAGAGTCGCATGGGATTTATCTTGATACTGATGGAAATGCACCTTATTCACTTCGCTGCCCCCTTATTTATCTAGTCGAACAAGCCATGATTCAATTAGTTGATGGAAATCTTTTTTTTTACAAGAAAGCACTACCTCCGTCTGTCCTTTCTTTATCTGTGTGGGGTTGGCGAGTTCACTCTCTTTATAGGATACGTCAAGCCTGCCTTGAATCTTAATCACTTTTTCCATTATACAACCCTGGCCTCTGGACACACGGGAATTTCCTCTAAACCAAAGCAACCACTTCTATTTTCTTTACACAAGTCCCTGACTCGAGAATCATCTCTGAGGCAACCGAAGGAGGGCTGTGATGATTAGGATTTTTCTCCCTATTTGTGTCTTAGGTCCATGTGCGAATGAACTCTCATGCAAATCAAGTCATTTCTAGACGTTAGTCTAGACAATTCTCCTTCTGTCTCCTCATAAGTAAGGGGGGATCTGACTCTCGATTCCGAAGCGTAGAAAGCTTATGAGTTTACTCATAGGGTTTACTACTTACTATTTGGTTTTGGTTTTGGTTGGTGTGAAGCAGGTCGTTCACGAAATTCCGTAGTGGTTGCAAGTAATATAATTCCTACCTAATTGGTATTATGAGATATAACAGATGTTGTTGTTAGCTCCTTGCCTGATCAGTTATAGTACATCCCTGACGGCTTCGCTACTTCGGCTGCTTAGCAATCACGAGTTCCTTTTAGTAGCTCCTTAGGTATGGTCCCGTAGACCGCTTTCCTTTTTATGGGCGTACTGATGTCCAGTTACTCTCATTTCATTGATCTTTTTTTGTTGAAATAATATTTGATCAAGCAAGGGAACTCTCAAAGAGAAAGCAGACGCTTCACCAGATTTCTTTCTCAATAGCACGAGAATGAGTGATTTATTAGACATATGATCCGACTGTGGTTCCGGGAGCTATGTATACATGTCTTAGATCCGGACAGTACGCGGACAAGAACGAGCTACTCCGATCATTAAGGAAATTTCCTTCCGACTTGGTATACTAGGCTAAGAATAGTTTGGAGAGGTCGCTCCTTTTAGTCGCACGTCACTTCGCTCCCCTCCTCCCGTCAAAAGATTATAAAAACCTGGAAGAAAAGTTCGTATTTCACACCTAATCTTCGTCATTCCACAACCTCGTCTCGTATTCTCATTATTAAAAAAAAACCAGCTTAGAAGACATTCCCAATCGGAGTGAATGCAGCATGAGTCGCTCTTATGTTAAGCCCTAAATTTCACATTGACTTACTTAGTGACAAAGTGATCTAAATAGGGGATGCTAGAAAGATATAAGGGCTTTGACTTTTTGTGTTAAGCATAACGAGTGAATTATATATATTTTATGTTATCTTCCCCGCCAGTATATTAATTGGTTAGATGCCCCGTCATGCATAGTTTACCGTCCTGTAAAATGGTTGAAAAGAAATTGATGACTCAATATCTGTTCGTTCCTCACTCTTCAACGAGTGACCTGCTGTACATCGAGCCCGCTACTATGGAAGACCAACTCTTAGCGAGTCAGTAAACTCAGTTCGCTTGTGGCCTGCACAGGGGAACTGACTACTGAGTCATATCTTACTATTCCTTCCTCAGATTCATTGTCTCTAATAGGAGATTCTTGAATGAGCTCATTTTTAGACAGTTCCTTCCCCTCTAGAGTGCCGCTTCCTTGCCTGTTCTTCTAGTTGACTACGTTGTGGTGCCTTCTTTCCATTGCTTCGGAATGGTGTCCGTGCAAGGTATTAATATTGCTCCCCCATTCATCTGCTTTATTTGGTCTCCCCCTTTCCTGGTGAGAGAAAGCCAACCCCAGCTAGATGGAATAGCATCATACAATTCTGATGATGATTCTATTCTGCATTCTCCGTTCAAAACCGTCTACTCCATAACTAAAGAAAGAAGGAACAGTAGATAGTACACTGTGCTTCTAGAAGACATTCTTAGCCCCATTTCTTGGGTGACTGGCCTGCAGTCTTCAGGTCATGAGCCTGATAGAAGTCATAGGCGTATGTCAAGTCAAAGCCGAAACCAGCTAGCAGAACGGGGAAGTCGTAGCGGAAAACAATCTCTACCACGGAATCTCATCACAAAAAGGGGCCTTCTATTTTAGACCCGTTCAGGGCCTGCAAGACTTCCAGAGTAAGCAATCAGAGTAGGTTGATAGCAGTCGGATGCGCTCGAGTTACGGTTGTTGACACAGAAAGGTACGGTACAATGTATGAACCTTTTTCCTGAGTGACGCATCTTATCTTAAAAGTACTCCATCAAAAGATCCAGAGTACCTCTCCCAGTATCACAAATCTCGCTACGCACCTCAGGGCTCTTCTCTGGTTCCGAGTCGCGTACTCTGGTATATACCCTCAGGAAATATTAGATGTCGTAATACCCCTAATATACTGGCCATCATCTTCATACTCATCCTCTTCCGGTCCGAAATCGATTGCCGAGAGATTTTCTTGTTCATCATGTTCCTTATGTCGAAAGAAATTATCCTCCTCATCCAAGAAGACGAAAGTATCTTGATCGTGCCAGGTGATTTTCTTTCTGTAGCAGGCGAGCCTCTCGATAACAAAAGACTCAGTCAAGACAAGACTCTAACTTAAGAATACACCTTAGCCTACTTCATGTATACTAGCGCGCCCTTTCTCGCGCACACCGCCCGCGGCGGAGACAGATAAGACAGATGCCAAATGTCTTAGAGAAGCAGCTGTGGGGACGGTGGATGCCCTAAGTATACTGGTGCAAGCTGTGATCAATGAATGCTTCAGTGACGCGGTACAATTGAGATACTGTTCCACATGCGGATTCTCATACAGGTACTGTTCCACATAGGGAAGATGATATGCCAATCCCAAGATGATAGATAAGGCCTAGGACCAATGCTACTCAACAGCAATAAGAATTATATTCAATTTCAGAAGCAAAGATGGCTGATCTGTATCAAGAACCTGATGATAATATGCTACGCCCCAGAAGAAGAAGATTCAGAATAAACGGAGGCTAATCATGGAAAAAGGTTGACGTTCACCCCCTTTCTTGTTTGTGAGTAGGTGGGTGCTATTGAGATATTGGGCCCTTAAAGAGTCTTCCTTTAGAAAGAACGGAACGAGTTTGTGATTCGATCTTCTAAAGCGTAAAGCGAAATCAGTAGGACAAGATCCAATCTTTCGTCAACGCAGGTTGCTTATTCTCCTACGCCAGTATATTAATTGGGTAGCGTAGCTGGAATTTCTTTTTGGTCCCTTTCGTCCAGTGGTTAGGACATCGTCTTTTCATGTCGAAGACACGGGTTCGATTCCCGTAAGGGATAGGTACTTCTCGGTACTCCGGGATATACACCAGCGGGTGGACCGGTTGGCGTTATGCCACTTCTCCTTCCTCATATGGTGGTTCGATGGCTCTTCTCTACTAACCACAAAGATATCGGTACTCTCTATTTCATCTTTGCTGCCATTGCTGGAGTGATGGGCACATGCTTCTCCGTACTGATTCGTATGGAATTAGCCCGACCCGGCGATCAAATTCTTGGCGGGAATCATCAGCTTTATAATGTTTTAATAACTGCTCACGCTTTTTTAATGATCTTTTTTATGGTGATGCCAGCGATGATAGGTGGATTTGGTAATTGGTTTGTTCCGATTCTGATCGGTGCACCTGACATGGCATTTCCACGATTAAATAATATATCATTCTGGTTGTTGCCACCAAGTCTCTTGCTCCTATTAAGCTCCGCCTTAGTAGAAGTGGGTAGCGGCACTGGGTGGACGGTCTATCCGCCTTTAAGTGGTATTACCAGCCATTCTGGAGGAGCAGTTGATTCAGCCATTTTTAGTCTTCATCTATCAGGTGTTTCATCAATTTTAGGTTCTATCAATTTTATAACCACTATCTTCAACATGCGTGGACCTGGAATGACTATGCATAGATTACCCCTTTTTGTGTGGTCCGTTCTAGTGACAGCATTTCTACTTTTATTATCACTTCCGGTACTGGCGGGGGCAATTACAATGTTATTAACCGATCGAAACTTTAATACAACCTTTTTTGATCCTGCAGGAGGGGGAGACCCCATATTATACCAGCATCTCTTTCGGTTCTTCGGTCATCCAGAGGTGTATATTCTCATTCTGCCCGGATTCGGTATTATTAGTCATATCGTATCGACCTTTTCGGGAAAACCGGTCTTCGGGTATCTAGGCATGGTTTACGCCATGATCAGTATAGGTGTTCTTGGATTTCTTGTTTGGGCTCATCATATGTTTACTGTGGGCTTAGACGTTGATACGCGTGCTTACTTCACCGCAGCTACCATGATCATAGCTGTCCCCACTGGAATCAAAATCTTTAGTTGGATCGCTACCATGTGGGGAGGTTCGATACAATACAAAACACCCATGTTATTTGCTGTAGGGTTCATCTTTTTGTTCACCATAGGCGGGCTCACAGGAATAATTCTAGCGAATTCTGGGCTAGACATTGCTCTACATGATACTTATTATGTGGTGGCACATTTCCATTATGTACTTTCTATGGGAGCGGTTTTTGCTTTATTTGCAGGATTTTACTATTGGGTGGGTAAAATCTTTGGTCGGACATACCCGGAAACTTTAGGTCAAATCCATTTTTGGATCACTTCTTTCGGGGTGAATCTTACCTTCTTTCCCATGCATTTCTTAGGGCTTTCGGGTATGCCACGTCGCATTCCAGATTATCCAGATGCTTACGCCGGATGGAATGCTCTGAGCAGTTTCGGCTCTTATATATCCGTAGTTGGGATTCGTTCTTTCTTCGTGGTCGTCACAATCACTTTAAGCAGTGGAAACAACACTAAATGTGCTCCAAGCCCTTGGGCTGTTGAAGAGAAGAATTCAACCACACTTGAATGGATGGTACAAAGTCCTCCAGCTTTTCATACTTTTGGAGAACTTCCAGCTATCAAAGAGACGAAAAGCTATGCGAATGTATCGGGGATTGCACGAGTCCGCGGACGGGCCACTTCGCCCACCAGGCGGGGTTTCTCCACAACTCCGGACCCAGAAACCCCGGACACTAGGATTGCTCGCCTTGAAAGAGAGCATGCTCTCTTACAAGAAAAGTGGAATTCCTCGTTCTGGGGCTTTCTATGCTTGTTCTCAAGCAGATTCCGCACCTTGTTTATCGTCTTGTTCGCTTCCTTTTTACTGCTTTTGTGGGGACATTTAGTACCAATTTGGTACTACAGCGAGCGGCTTTCCGTTGCCATGGATTTTTTGATGTCGAAAGGAATTCCTTTTGAGTTGGAGTTCGGGTGGGACAAAGTGGTGATTCGCCCAGTTCAGTCGGTGGCAACTTTTCTCAAAGCAGGGGAAGTACCTCCTGTTCCACCAGTGACGGGTATAGTACCACCCGTAGAATCCCACTGCCCACTAGAGTGCCACTTATTCACAAATCCATCCTTGTCTATGCTGCTCACTCTCGGTTTGGTCCTACTGATGATTTTTTTTTTGTTACGAAAAAGGGAGGGGGAAAGTCAGTGCCAAATGCTTGGCAATCCTTGGTAGAGCTTATTCATGATTTCGTGCCGAAAGGCTTTGCTCTAACCGAAGCTATTGCATTGTTTGCCCTAATGATGGCCTTTCTGATCTCATTCGTCTTCCAAAGTGAACCAGATGCTTCTTTAAAAGAAAGCGCTTTGCCTTACCTATGATGAAAGGTGCGTAGCTGATAGAGGAGACAACCAGGAGGCCTGACTTTCAGCATTTAATATACTTCTCTTGTTTTGTCAAATCAGAGATGCTAAGGATCTAGATAACCTGATGTTGACAAAACTAAGAGTAAGCTGGGTGAAGAATACCCCTACTTTCTAAAGAGATAGAAAAATTCCCTTTTTATGGCTGGAGTATGTCTTGAGCAAGGCCAGACCTCGAAAGCACTCATGGAAAATGCGAATTCTCTCTTTGGTCTCTTCTAAGCTCAACTTAGCTAAACCGGGCGATTCTCATTTTTTTTTTCCTTCAAATGTCCTACCCGAGCTTACCGCTTGGGCTTCAGTGATATGGGAGAAAGAAAGAATGATTGGAGAGAACATTCCAATTCGATCCGGCTTATTTAAGAAATACTATTTCTTCTGTGAGAACTATGCGACCCAGCTTCTAAACAGAGACTTGCGAAGGGGAACTGGCTGTACTACTGCCCAAACATCGGGCTAGTAGGTGTGATCGACAGGGCAAGGCGACCCCGATCAATTGGGGGAGGGAGGCGCCAGTATAACCATTGGGCTCTGTTACATGTGCCCAGAAGCAAGTCATGATTTGCTAGGAGACCTAAATTTGGTAAAACCAGAAACTAACCCGGGCTCACAGGAGCGAATAGGTAGCACCCCAACAACCAACCGGTCCAGAAGTCACATTTCACGGGCCCAGGAGCGTAGCGTGTCAGCAGAAAGTCAAGTATAATCCATACCGATCCAGTTAGACCAAAGAAAGCCGGTTCGCAACCAATAGTCGTAAACGACCATAGCGTTTTTTCCTTACGAGAACACTGGACTTGGTATACCCCAATTGATCGGGGTCGCCTATGTTTCAACCTGGTCTACGCTCCTCCTTATTGTCTCCTTTATCAATGCAAGGCCCATTCACATGGCATTAGTAGCGATAGGAGGGTTACATTAAGAGATCCTAGTTTGAGTCTGTATGCACCATCACTTCCTTTATCTAGTTATATTAGTATAATGGAAGAGCCTATTCTTAGAAATAATATGTTTGAAATGATAAGAATAGTAAGCAATTAATATACTGGCCTTGCTACTTGAAAGAATGCCTTGGCACACTCATACTAGAAGTCAAAGAAAGAACTCGGGTCTAAGCTCTCAACTTCAAGGAAGGGAACCGAAAGAAATGTCATCTACCTTTCCAACGGACCGGCTAACGTGAGTTCTAGGAAAAGAGAGACTTTAAGCTAAAGAAAATTTGAACCTAGACATTCTTCTAAGAGTTCAGGGCTAATAGGCCCGGTGCGTAGCAGTTTTACTATGCATTTCCATAGGCAAGACTAGCCAGGAAGGTAGTACCAAAGAAGGATCATTTGGCATAGGCAGCGAGCCCGGGCTGGTGGTTGGCTCGGAATACCCCATAGTTGATTGTCAAAGATTCCTTCTGTACTTCACATTCTTATGCCCAGTATATTAATTGGGGTATGACCACTGCGGCGCCGCCCTTTTTGATGATACACCGTCTCCTATCCATTGAGAGTTTTATACTCAAATCTTCCGACCTGACTAAAGTGCTTCGCTCGTTCGGCTAGGAAAAGGATGATCCAAAAATGGGTTGTCTTCTTCATTCGTACGGTCCCCGCGGAGTAGTAATGACATGACCCTAGGCTTTCGTTTTTCCTTTTCCGGGGCCCCTCAGGGTATCTGCTCTTTGCTCGCTTCGTACACCCAGAGCTACTCGCTGCGCTATCGCTCCGTTCACTCCCTCTGGGGATTCTATCTCGTCTCATCGGTCAAAACTCTCGATAGTTGCATGAGAAAGAGCAAATGAAACTTAAGACGTTGATGGTTTTGTTTACAAGTAGCGGGAAGATCATTTTCCACAGCAAATTCCATACACCTGTAATTCACCGCAGAGTAAGAATAGTTTGGGGATCGGTCCTCCCGCTCACTTCGCTCGCCTAGAGGTCGATAGACAACGTACCTTGTCCCATAACAAATAGACTAGCTCCCTAGCCTACCAATTAATGGAAGTGAAGGGACAACTTTCACAGGGCTTCTTTTTAGATCAAATAGGCCAATTCACTCATAACAGAAGCTAGAGGGGCAGTACCAGTATATTAAAGGGGACGGTATTCGTGGACGGATGAGCGATGTGACCGCCTATAGGACAGTTACTGGACAGATGCGACCGTTACCAGTTGACAGATGACATACAGAAGAGCGGGAAGTCGCTCTATTTAAAGGATTGCACATTAAAGGAAAGGAAGGGAATCGTGTACTTCGTTACCCTGCCTTTCACTTGAAGTAGGTAGTCTCTCCTATATCTGATAGCTTTCACTGGCCACTACAAATTGCCATAGATCGAAACAACTTCCAGGCGTTGTACCCGGCAAATAGTTACGTGCGAAGGGGACTGATGGGTTAACGACGTACTGGGATTAGGTCTAAGTGTTGTTACAAATCTTTCCGGGAGTCAGTCTTAGAACTATTACTACAATTATTCTGAACAGTAAAGAAGAAACTTGTACCTGCTTACACATACAATTAAACTATCTAATAATCGTTTTTAGCATCACCCTACCGATGAGTCTGGAGGAAAGACTGGCGAATCAGGCAACCCCTCTACCTTGAATTCATTACTTGCATAATGAGTTGCATCGACATCTTTGCCCGTGATCGAATGCCCCTTTCCCACGCCACCAATCGACGAATGCTGAGGAAGGAGTGAATCAACTGATGTAACCAACCACAATATAATACACCACCCGAGCAACTATCCAACACCCGAAAAAGTTTTTTCCAGGAAGTGACCAAGCAACTCCAAGTTAATAACCCAACCACGACTATCTAACCAACTACCGATGAACTAATCAACAACCGAACGAGACTGAATCCAAGCGAGTGAATGAACGAGTCAGGGGTTTGTAAAGAGCAAAGGACTATAAAAAACACTACCCGGAATAGGAGTCTTGGCTAGTTTGGTCAAATAAAAATTGCAATAGCAAGCAAGACGCCCCCGATCAATTGGGGGAAGGTAGAGGTGTACTTTTCGCTTTAGTTTTCCTCCATTCTAGGAGGTTAGAACCACAACTAAAGAAGACTTTTCCGGACAGGATAGGGGCTACTTCCATCGACACAGAAGAGGGAATTGGGGTCCCCTATAATTGTTCTCTCAGCGTAGACTTAAAAAAAGCAGTTTTTCAACACCGCACGACCAAGAGTTGGGGAAACTCAGTACTTAGGATTTCATTCTCGGGAAGTTAGACTTGCCTCATCTACGATAGTTTGGGAAATATGTGCTGATTTAGCCGCTTACTCAGATTCACTTCCCGGCATAAGGAAAAAAAACCTAGAGAAGTCGGTCAGTCATTACATCGCTCGATCGATCGTTCCATTCGCGAGGAATAATCAGTGGATAGGGGAGCAAAAAAAGATTCTTTCGCTTAAGGACCAAATGCTGCTTCCAAGCTGGTTCATTGAGCAACCGAAGCCAGCGCGTCTATAGATTCCGCATTCCCCCTTCGCTGACCAAGGAGCAACAAGGCCGATCCGTGCACCACACATCAAATCAAACTTGGTGAGGTAGAGTCCAAACAAGAAAGGCAGCCCAAACGAAAACAAGAAGAACGAGCTGACGAAGCAAGACCGGCGCAGGTGCACAAGCGTATACCACGGGATGAATACTATACTGACCGAGGACCTCCTTCGCCCTTGAGAAGGCCTTCCCAGCCCACAGAAAGCCTTCCCAGCCAAATGGGTCCCCAATTAATATACTGGGCAAACTCTTTCACTAACATGTATCTCTACCTCAAATTCCCCGAATGCCCCTACCTAATAGAAAGAAAATTGCCCAAACTCTTCCCAGCCCTAACCTCAAGTTTTCGCCTCACTCAACCAGCCTATCCGTCATTGGACACCCAGAAGGGGAACAGGGTCCGCCCAGGCTCTACGAAGTGCTCGCCCCAGCTATGAAAGGCATTTTTGAAACCAAATCGCTCTTCCCTATCAAATGTGAGAAGGAATCTATAAAACCTCCCGTTCCTCCTTACCGGTGTCTCACTATACAAGGTACACACAGTTCAGCAGAGTATAAACAAAGGAGATGAGCATGCATCGCTATTTCACAGAAAACCTTCCCTAGCAAATTGGATTCGTCGATAATGGACCTGAACACTGTTGAAGTCTTGGGGCTATGAAACTATGGAAAGAGAATAATTGCATATAGAAACAGAACAAGGCGCCAGTATATTAATTCGGGAGACATATTGGATGCTACCGAAGGGAGGGAGCCTAGGATACCAAGTCCAGTATAGTGCGATTTGTTGATGGTTATTTTGCTTAACACTTGAAACGAAAAGTGTGGATCCGACAACGAACAAGGGAGGTTTACATACAACCAAATAGATTCTATGCACTCATGGATAGATTTCTTTCTGATCCCAGCACTACAATTTTTTGCGGACTCATTCTTTCGATAGCAATTTTTTGTGCTTTTAAAGCTGGCCAAGTTTTTGAACGAAGTACTATTTCGGAACGTATACTAGAATGTGATCTAGAGAAACTAAAACGTTTCACCGAAAAAAAACTAGAGATGCTTTGGAAACATTATTGTGATACGAATGGAAATATGCAATTGCCAGAGGGATTCAGTTTCAAAGACATAGTGGAACATTTTATTATAGACGAGAATATAAGAGATCAATTTCTCGGGCTAGAAACAATATATTTGGATCTAGTTTGTAATGGCACGGGCAGTAGCTACTTTGTTTCCATTCTGGATACGTATGGCCTTATGGTATGTAGTTAGGACTTGGTTTTTGACTATGCTATGTATGAATGATCTTTTTTATAGGGGATCTTGGTGATTCTATCTTTGATTCTACGCTTAGAAGCAAGAATGAGTGCTGAAAGTAGGAAAGAGTACAGCCACAGCCCACTTGAGCAATTTTCCATTCACCCATTCATTCCCATGAATCTGGGGAAGTTTTATTTTTCATTCACAAATCCATCCTTGTCTATGCTGCTCACTCTCGGTTTGGTCCTACTGATGATTTTTTTTGTTACGAAAAAGGGAGGGGGAAAGTCAGTGCCAAATGCTTGGCAATCCTTGGTAGAGCTTATTCATGATTTCGTGCCGAACCCGGTAAACGAACAAATAGGTGGTCTAGATGTGAAACAAAAGTTTTCCCCTCGCATCTTGGTCACTTTTACTTTTTCGTTATTTTGTAATCCCCAGGGTATGATACCATTTAGCTTCACAGTGACAAGTCATTTTCTCATTACTTTGGCTCTCTCATTTTCCATTTTGATAGGCATTACGATCGTTGGATTTCAAAGACATGGGCTTCATTTTTTTAGCTTCTCATTACCCGCAGGAGTCCCACTGCCATTAGCACCTTTTTTAGTACTCCTTGAGCTAATCCCTCATTGTTTTCGTGCATTAAGCTCAGGAATACGTTTATTTGCTAATATGATGGCTGGTCATAGTTCAGTAAAGATTTTAAGTGGGTTTGCTTGGACTATGCTATTGTTGAATAATCTTCTTTTTTTCATAGGAGATCTTGGTCCTTTATTTATAGTTCTAGCATTAACCGGTCTGGAATTAGGTGTAGCTATATCACAAGCTCATGTTTCTACGATCTCAATCTGTATTTACTTGAATGATGCTACAAATCTCCATCAAAATGAGTCATATCAACATTGAATAAAAACGAGGAGCATTAATATAGGGCGTTGACTTCACGTTGTTTTCGGGAAGCTGAAGGAACTCTATTTGCTCCTTTCACTCAGGTGTCTCCTATGGCTGGACTGGAGTCAGTTTGATTCCTGTTCGCCTACGAAAAACAAACCAGCGAAGCGTGACGAGCAAATTCTCAAATGGATCGTTGAAAGCATATTAATTGGCTATATTAATTGGGACTTGCGGGGGAAATAAGTATGGAAGTCGCTCCAGATAATGAGCAGTAGGAGGAAAGTATTGGAGCAAGAGGACTCGCATGTATGTGCCCATAGCAAGATGCCCTTAACACTTAAGCATTCCAAAAATGGAATTCATGCACTAATCCTCAATTCTTTGATCGCACATTTCTTAGAGAACTGTACACGAAGCCCTGATTGGAAGCATATAGCAGACATTCCTTATTGTTCATCTCCACAGAAGTTCAATAGCAGGATTTTTCTCATTGGATAGTGGTACTACATTAGGAAAAATACGATCTGGAAGAACGCCAACCCTAGACTGATAGAAGATCTTAAGAAGACAGGATTGGCACTTGACCTAAGAAGCTTTGAGACCCAGTATATTAATTGTTCGATAAGAGTGAATTACTCCGCTCACTCAGTCTATAACCAACTACATCTCTCTCATTCAACGACTTCTATATTATATGTGATGGAATAATTGAAGCAAGGCCTATTTCTTTGACTGTCCAGACTCTAAGGATGCCCAGGTTGAATGACTTGATTCCGATCCAGTTCACTCAGGCTATATATCTAACCGAAGTTTGACTCTGCAGAAAGTCATTCATGGTAGGTTATTTCAATCTTTTGAAAGAGACAGAGCGAGTCCACGATAAGATAGTCCTGACCCACGAGAGAGGTAGTCAAAGAAAGGAGGAGAGGCGACCTCTTCTAGAGGTCCACACCTCGTCCGACCCAGTATCTTAATTAGAGGTCCAGTACACCCAGTATATTAATTCCGGCGTTAGGGAGGGTTGATGAGTTTTGGATAGATTGTTAAGATCCTCATTCGATAGACCCAGATTCTCAATGAAAGGGCTTGTCAACCGAGTTTTACTTGAGGCGCCCGCCAGTATATTAATTGGAGTAGGCAGTGAGCATAGCTGATGTAGATTAGCGAGAGGTATAGGGTATGATGGAAACCATCACGACGTGGACGTACCCAGGGTGAGATGGCATTATTCTGGTCAGAGCTAGTTGTAGGGTGGCATCAGTATGTGACAGCGGATCATTCGGTAGCTAGGCTGGGTGACAAGTAGCTGACTCAGTCGCGATACTGCTCCTCAGGCGACCCAGTATCTTAATTAGAGGTCCAGTATGAACTCCGACCGCCAGTAGAAACATTGGGAATAGCTCTTCGAGTAATGAGAGTTACTCAACAGAGATGCTGTCCTTGACGGGGAAAAGGTATTCGGTCCAACAACACAACACCGGCAGCGGGGATTCTTTAGAAGACTGGGCTCCCGTTTGATAGATATCATTTCCGATTGCCATTAGCGGATCAAACAAAGAAATATTAATAGATACTACCTTAGACTACGTACCTTCTGAGGAGAGTCATCGTTCCTATCGCCGTTGGTAGCCGCGCCTAGGATTCCCAATCAGTTCTCTTGTTCCATGACTGGTTTGTTTCACAGAAGTCATCGAATCGAAGAAGGGTAGCTGCGTGGGTCTAAGAGAGCACGAGTGCCCAGTATATTATTTGGTGGCAAGACAGGCAGGAAAGTCTTATCCTCTGTCCTAATGGGAGTAGAACCAAAACAAAACCCATTGCCTTACCACATGCTATTGGCAGTTTGCTATGCATTCTAGGTTATCCGTCGTAATGCTATTAAGGACCAAACTCACGTGCTAACAAGAATAATAAGAAACAGGGCAATCCGTCCAATTAATATACTGGCGCCTCCCCCAACAGAAAAAGATCCCTATAAGACACATCGCCCCCCGGGCGGAGGAAGGAAAAGCTAACAACAAGAAAACGAACAACATACACGAGTAGAATGGATGCCTATTAATATACTGGGTCGGTCCCCAATTAATATACTGGTCGCCTCCCTCAGCTCAGACTGGTGTCGCCACCTCTCCCAGGACCGGAATGATTATCCCTGCCCGATGGGTCTACATTCATCCCTGAATGTCGTCGGGTACTGTTCACTTCCCCGCCATTCTTGTAACCGTCACCTGTAATCCGCGCAGGTGTGTCCGCACCCCCTGGAGTAGACGAGAAAGAAAGGATTTCTCAACCCCCCTGGTTCCAGACCCAGGAGTTCACTTTCCCGTATGAGCATTCGGTACATGTATAAGTCCGTGGAAGAGTCAAAGGTAGCGAAGCTCTACCACGGATCTCCCCCCTAATCTTAGATGGGTCGTCTGAGGGTTCGCCGCGGTTCATTGCTGTGCTTACACACTAGGCTACCCTTCTCCGAAAGCTCCGCGGGACCACCTATCACTAGTCTTCGGCCGGAGGGGTTTATTGCACAAGCCGGGACGCTGGCTCTCGCAGAGGGAAGCCCAACGAATGTCAGATGCAAAGCCCCGCACCTCATTAAGATCATATTGGCATACTCTCCCAAAAAAAAAAGAGCAGACCCCATTGAAGACGGGAGTGAGGTACAACAAGGCCATTTCTGTCCACCTTCTCACGGAGCCGTACGTGGGCGTTACCGCTCATACAGCTCCCAGCCAGCAAGCAGTTCGCTTTCCTCTGCAAGGAATGGAAGTGTGGATGAATCGACATCAAATAGAGGAATTCGGTTTTTCTTATCATGTGCTGAGCTGATATGAGAAATAAGGCGCAGTATATTAATTGGGCAGTGAAACCTAAGGTGCGTAGCGTATTCATGAATGGTTGTTTACCCCTTTGGTCGTAAGACGGGAGGCGGGAATCCATCACTGGAAAGTCCTTGCTACCGAGGTCTATTCTTATTCATTTCGGGAAAACTATAAGATAACCTATTGGCTTGGCGGAAATTTCTCCCATCCTCCTAGTAAGTGCGCAACAAGATCAGTCTGATACTAATACCCCAGAGGAAAAAGGAAAGGAGTATTCTTACCAGAGCAGCCAACAGGGGACCGTGCCACCTCTATCGACCAACGGGACGAGGGTAGTCCCAATTAATATACTGGCAAACGAATAAGGACTATGCTGTTTCGCCCAGTATAAACATTGGCCTCAAGACCATGAAAACTTGAGTTTGTTGGGTTCTGTATCAAAATGGGACTTTCGCCTTCTTGTGAGTGAGGACACATCCAAGTCAATAGCTAGAGTTTTGCTGGGTGAAGAATTCTTTCGTCCGGATCACGACCCGGTACGCGTGGCTAAGCCAAAGCCGGGCGGTGGGTAATATAAGAATTTCAATCAAATTAGAGCGGCCCGCAATGTTAGAAGAAACTTCGTAAAGAACTGAAGCTAGCAGGGTTTCGGCTTGAGTGTGACATTGATGCTTCAAGGTCGATGACAGAATGGTACAAAGAAATCAGGAAGACAGCGATCATTAGAAATGAATTCGAAATGCGGCCGGTTAAGGAATTGACTTCAAATCTGATGAGAGTAAGGTGCGCATGGCTCCGCCAAAGCAACTGACAACAGGCGATGTACTAAGAGTCCTCCACCCGGAGCACCAGTGCGGTCATTGCGGGCCTTCCTTCGGGCGCCTCAAGTCATCAAGCATCGTGCCGGTCCGCAGCAGCAGAGTCAGCCTTCCCTTTACACTTAGCCACTTGACCCCGGCCACTTGAAAGAGCACACACACATCAAAGGCAACCCAAAATCTAACCAAATGAGAAAGAGAGACCAAGCCAGACAATCAGAGGCACTCGAACTCTACTTCTTCTGTTTACTAAAACATGACAATAGTCACTACTATACAAAACAAAGCACTCTACTATCATATCAGACTCAGACTAATAGAGTCGTGGTGTGTATCTCGTCCAGTGCCTGTTGAGATAGACCAAGTGACTTTCCGCAATAGCCAAGCAACCGCCTAAGATCAAATATTTCGTCACGAAAGAATCATACGAATCAAGGTGGGTTTTCAGGTTCTGTTCTCTTGTCTATTTCTAGTATCTTTTCTTTTTCGGGAAAAAACTTGTCGATTGCTAATAGGAAGTAGGGACGTATTCATTTAGCAGCAAACTACTCACTCCAGCCGGAATCGGACAGCTCACACCACTGACTTTTCGGCCTGTTTTCGAAGGTATTATTATTCCATATGACTCCTATATAACATTGGCTGCAAAGGCGAACCACGGAATTGTAGATTCTCTGGCAGCTATGAGTCTAGCAAGCCAGCAGTGGTCTCAATCGAGACCTCCAAATAAGAAATGAATTGTTGAACTATTCCAGAAGCAATCTCATCTTGTCATCCTTTAGGTTGGAAATGTTTCCAAATTCTTAGAATTAATATTATGAGATCCACTATTCATTCATTTTAAATTCCGGGCCCCTTGAACCAACTGGTCCAAACTATTCGCCCCAATTAATATACTGGCCTTGTTGGTTGTCTAAGTATACCTACGGCTTGGTTTCTTCTGGTGGTGCGAAACAACATGTTCCTTATTGGCTTGGCTTACCTCTTCTTCGGCTCTACCAATAGTCGTGGAACTCTTGTCCATTAACATTCTAACTCCCTATCGGTGAGGTAGCGTAGCTGTATAGTATACTTCGAGCGAAGCTCAGATGCTACGCACCTATTGACCGCCGTTAATGAATGCGAAATTCCCGGCCTTACCGTATTCCTCTTTCCTTTAGAATCCCTTCTTCCGCCTCTGGATTTCCTACCAAATGGAGATCGAGGTGCGTAGCGACCAGGCAGCCCCTTCAAAAGAGCCAGTGGCCAAGCAAGCCACCAATTCAAAAGAATGTTTAAGACGGTTCCGGATTCTATTAATAGCTAACTAAGTCCCGATTCATCACTATCCAATTATCAAGCTCTCAAACCAGCACACTCGCTCGCCAACCGGTCTAATATACTGGATCATTCGCCTAACTAACTTTACTAAGACTAATCCGGCTCGCTTCTTCATTCCCGCCCCTCCCTCTTAAGCTTGCCCTTCTCAAGCTTGTGGAGGTTTAGAGAGCTCTTTCCGAATGACTTCGCTCCTTCAAATGGAGCCATGATGCAGGTTTGAATGTGTAGCTCAGTAGGGGTTATGCCTATACGGATGAGGGAGAGAGAGCGGTAAGGGATAATTAATTGGAACAAGAGGAGCGTAGCTCTAAGGAGCCACCTCCTTCGGAGCGTAGCGGATCAAAACTCATAAACAAAAGTTCCACGGACGTCATTCCATAGCTTGAAACTGCATTCCCATATAAACGGGGGCTACTGACAGATCTCTTCCATTTGATCGTGACTAGTAGAAAAACCTGGTCGGAACCATTGACATATAATGGACATAGTTCCCGAATACGCTGCTCCAGCAGTCATGACTATCTATAATATTGACGAGACGTACTACTTTCTTGCTAAATCCGCTAGATATGGTTTAGTGCTTTCGAGCCCCATCTTTTTGACTATGACTGTGACCTGTTGTCCAAATCAATAGGACTACTACTGTGGGGCATAGCTTCTATCCGAACTGTCAATCAGTGTCTTTCCAATCGACCTCTCATTCAAAACTGTGCAATCACTCATTCCAATTGATCCAAAATTCGGAACCCTACCTCCTTTATCACTGCAAATTCGAATGGAATTACATGGGGATGAGCATACTGGTAGCTCTATGGGCTTATAAGCACATCTTGTAGGTTCAACTCCTACTCCCGTCTCAAGAGAGAAGGAGTCCTTCCTCTTGTGATGCCATACCTCCTAAAGGTAGCACTACCCATTAGTTTAAACCGTTGGGTGAGCTTGGGTAGGCTTAAAGGAGAGGTTAGCAGAGCTCTTGTAGTGCTAAAGTGTAGCTCAGATGAGGAGACCTACTATTAATAGTACCAACGGGAGGGCTTAACGACTTATCCAAACTATTCGTAGAGCAAATTTCTCTCTCAAGGTGCGTAGCCTTGCTAAAGGAATGCTTACCGAGGGGCATAGCAAAAAAGGTAGGACTAGTTCTGATTCAATTGCGAAAACTGCTGATTCGAGAACAAGAACAGCTTCTTCCTTGGCACAGCTACCAGCCAAAGCAAATCGATTGAATGTCGGGGTCTCAACGAGCCTTTCCGTTAATTCAATATCTGTCTGGGCCCTCATGTGTTAAGAATCTTAGGCCAATCGCACTCAAGCTCTTCTACGTCGTTACGTTGGTTCAGCGACACCACTCATTCCATTTCTCACTACCTCTAACCGGACGGTTGAACTCCTAAGAAGATCAAAGCGAATAACAATTCGAGCTACGAGTTTCTATATAATAGACTACTTGGGATGGGAGTCAAAGTGAAAGGATTCAGTCGAATCACGGATCTTCAATCAGCGAGGGACTCACAACTCCTCCATCAAAATCAGAAGAAAGAGAAAAAAGGAAACTATCTATGGTTCGCTACGCACCTTGAGGGATCATCGCCTACTTCTCATGGACTAGCCCACTTAGCTATTTAGCGATCTCAAACCTTGGAGAGGAGACCGGAAACCATCTTTATCATTTCAACTAGGGAATTCAGATTCAAGGGTTCACTGCTCAATCATCGGGTTTTGGGGATTTCCCAATGGCAAAAGGTCGTCTCAGGGTAAAGTCCCAACCAAGACAAGAGGACGAAGCATCAGATGATAAAAAAATCAAGGCCCGGGCCCGTGGGATTCACATCGTAGTGTAATCTCAACTAGATATTAGGTCACCGGAAACTACCCAACCAACATTCTCGGATCAAGTCGATGAACTCTGCGATCCAAATCCAATGTGAATGTTGATTCCCAATCTCGAACCTAAGCGACCATATAAATGTTAGATCCGGGTTTCCCAAGGTTGTTTTTGCTTACTTTTGACCTATGCTGGATGAAAAATGTCAACAAAATCGGCCCGAAATTGAGCTCAAATTGATCTATCTCCAAAGTATGTCATTTCGCCATTTGTTTTTAGGGAAAATTCAAGCCAAAAAGACGGGAAAGTAGACAACTTTTCGTTGCGCCTTTTGAACACTATTGTTTTGCTTAACACGTTACACTCGAACGTTGTACTAGTAAGCCTCCCCGAGGAGACCTACTCTTCTTTACCACTCTACAAGAGCTCAACTAATCCCTTCCTCTTCCGATTCTGATGCCGATGCCTATTCCACTAGGCTTGGGCCAAGCTATCGAATCAAAATTCCGACTACCCCTTAGCAAGTATTGAATGCTCATCAGAATATTTGTCCTCAGAAAGGCCATCGACTTCTCAGAGGCTTCTCAGAAGGTAGCTTAGGAGAGAGACTTCTCAGAGGAGAGGGAGCTCTACAAGAGCTAAACACAGGAAAGAACAGAAAGAACCCCAGTATATTAATTGGGCGGGAACTCAGGTGCGCAGCGAAAGAGCAGCTAAGAAAGAAGCAGGAAGGGAAGACTTTCTTTACTTGCGGTTTGTAACAGCAATGGATTACTGACAGACGGACTTCGATAAACTGCCGGGAAGCTCAGTGTAACTTCTCTGGAACTCAGGGAAGAGTAAGAGCTACTTTAAGAAAAGAAGCAGGTAATTGATTGAAGAAGGGCGCTCAAACGGATATCAATTATAGGTCAACTATCCGGGGGCGACTAAAAGACAACCGGGAGGAGCCTAGTATACCAAGTCCAAACTATTCGCCCCAATTAATATACTAGGCCCCATTAATAGTCTCTCTTTCGGGGTGATATTCCAATAATAGCTTTGATCTTGAGAACCAATGAGATAAAGAGGGGGCTCCAGACGGGGGAAATGAAAGCAGCAGAATTCGTTATCTCTCGCTACGCACCACATGTTCAATCTTTTTTTAGCGGTTTCCCCAGAGATCTTTATCATTAACGCAACCTTCATTTTGCTCATTCATGGAGTTGTATTTAGTACCTCTAAGAAAGATGATTATCCACCGTTAGTCAGTAATGTGGGTTGGCTTGGATTACTTAGTGTTGCGCGCCTAGGAGGGCAGCGCGCTTGGGGATGCGGAGGAGCTATTATCGTATCGCCCAGCTCCCTAACCTAATGCGGCCGGACCGCAGGGAACCTTAGCATGGGGGGACGTCAGCTCCTTTTGCCGCCGCAAGGCTGGCTAATCGTACGCAGCAGGAGCAAGGGAACTCCCCTGGTTCTGGAAGGCACATGAGTCCGAACGCTATTATGAATGTGCGACCTCCCGTTGGTCGCCTTGTTGGTTGTCGCCTGTGCAGGTGAGGCGAGCGAAGTGAGCGGGGACAACCGGGACGGCCCCTTCGTCGGTCGGTCCTAGAAACGGCGGTAGCGGCGCGAGGCGCCCGAAGGAAGACCAGACGTGCTGCAACCTAGGGATCACCAGTCTTTCGCTCTATAGGGATCTCGGGGGGGGCATAGCACAATTCTTCTTGGAGGAGGGCGCCAGGTGACTGATCCTGCCATAATTTACTCCTACCTATTCTATTGCACCGGCAACCGAAGTCGAACATACATACGACGATCTTCATGCGTGAAGGGATGGGAGGAAAGAAAGGGCGGTAGATGATAATGAGAAAGGGCGCCGCGTCTGGACGGGCGGGCTGAATGGATGAGCGAAAGGTGCCATGGAGTGGCCCAAGTATTTAGACAACTAAATGCACCTCGAGGTGCAGCCCAGGTGGGGGACCTTATCGAGCACAGGATAGGCAATTGAGAGATAGAGTTAGCCTATTCGTTATGGGGAATCAATGCTCCGGACCGAATAGAGCTTACCTCCGTAAGCTTTCTGCATACATATTAGCTTAGCAGCGCTCAATAGGCCCTGGTTGGTTTGGCTTCCTCTCTTAGGCCACCGCTCCTTCCTTCGGGCTAAGAGCCGGCTCCTTCCTCCCGGTTGTCTAAGTTCCCGCAAGGCGACCAGCGGGCGTCGCCGGTCTAAGAATAGTTTGGATCGGTCCCGCTCACTACGCTCGCCTGGCTTCCGCCCGGATTAATATACTTGGCCTCACAATTAATATACTGGCGTCCGGAATTAATATACTGGGTGTACTGGACCTCTAATTAAGATACTGGGTCCTCCTGTTAGTCGCCTCCCTATCGGTCGCCTCGCCCCAATTAATATACTGGCCCCCCCAATTGATCGGGGTCGCCAATGAATATATGGGCCTTCGGGCGCCTGCTGAGCAAGATGAATTGCGATTTCCTCTTCTGTGGACGCACCTCCGCCTCACTATGACCCGGGAAGAGAATTTTCGGGCTTGATCGAGTAAAGCCAAAGACGCCACAAGACAAGGCCGCAGGCTGTTTGGAAGGGGACATGAAACATAGAACCTGGCTGAATCCGGGCTGGGATAGTGGCGCCCATTCCTCACCAGTTCCGGTTCGATCATGGCCCACTTAGTGATCGGTCTGCTAGTTCACGCAAATCCGAAGAAGTTATCACGGACGAGCCACATGCAGGGAAACTTGCACGTGTGGTTCTGGCCGCCTTCGGTATCTAATAACCTTGCTTCTGCTCGCCGCTGGCGCACCTCTCCTAACTATTGCCCATTTATTCTGGAATCATTTTTTGAGGAGGGACAATTTTACATATTTCTGCCAAATCCTTCCATTATTAAGTACGGCAGGTACCATTTCGATGTGTTTCGATTTTTCCGAACAAGAGAGGTTTGATGCTTTTGAATCCATTGTATTAATTCCACTTCCTACTCGCAGTATGCTCTTAATGATCTCGGCTCATGATTCAATTGCCATGTATTTAGCTATTGAGCCTCAAAGTTTATGTTTTTATGTGATCGCAGCATCAAAAAGAAAGTCTGAATTTTCCACGGAAGCCGGCTCGAAATATTTGATCTTAGGTGCATTTTCCTCTGGAATATTATTGTTCGGGTGCGACCGGACTACTACCGATACCGATCCATTTCTTTTTTACTTCTTTTTAGACTGGTTTGTTCCTCTATTTAGTTGTCTATCTAGGGCAATCGATCTACTTCCACATAGCCCTGCCCTGAGGCTGTGTCTCGATCTCCTACGTGCGAAAGGGGGGTCCTATGGCCCTTGGTCTAATTCCACGACGGAGAGTCGGCGTGGCGTAAAGTGAAGATTGGGGGGAGTAGAGCGAAATCCCCATCTGGGGTATTCCGAAGGTGTAACCTAGGCAACGAAAAAGGGGCCCGATACTTCAACTATAGGAGCGACCTGTTGGTTCACCAAACCCCGACCCAGCGTCACACGTTCTCCAGGTCCGAAGGGATCCAGTGCCCAACTACCGACTCCTCCCGGAATTGCGTTATCGGAGCCGAGCCGGGAATAGCCGTTAGTGGACACCTACCACTTTTCACCGGTTAGAGAGGCCCTCTTTAATACAAAAAGAAAATGTTCACAGGGGCCAGAAAGACTCGGTCATAGGAACTTAGACCACCTACGCGCTGGTAAACGAAAACCACCTCGACTGGATCTACCGAACGAATCAGGAATCAGGCCGCCCCGGAATTCACACGCGGGCCACCAGCTTTCCCCCAGGGGAGATCCGCTGCTTACTGCTCACGGAAACATCCGACCTTATGGTCAAGTCGTCCGCGTATCTTTCTGATCTCCTTCTATTCATCATATTTTGGGCTTTGCCCTGATGGTGTTGACTAAAAAAGGTGCTTGCGAGGCGGGCGAGCTCTAGTGAAAAATTCCTTACTGACTGAACACCTTCCCCATCTCTATCTGTCTCAAAAAGAGTTTTGAACGCCTTGACTCACCTATCCGAATCGGTATACACCACCTCGCAAGCACCTTGCCTTGTTCGTTCACCTTACCCGCTGGCTTGGACGAGTACAGTTCACTGATTTGAATCAGTGAAACTAAAGCTCTGATATCCCCAAGTTTCCTGGGTACTTCAACCTTCTTTTCAGACTCGTCACAGCCGCGCATCAAATGATTACTGACTTGAACTAGCACTTGCAGCTATTCACTCAGCAGACGATCAGGCGAGATGCTAATTGGAGAAGGACTGACCGGACCTGCCTTCCCGGAAAGCACGAGCATACAGACCAATGTTTATACTGGGTGTTCGGATTCCACTATACCCTTTTCACTCGGGAAAGCAACTCTAGCCTATATTCTTTGGCTTGAATCACAGAGGAAAGTGACAACAACTATCACAACTGGAAATGCTATAACAACTTACTTGCTATCTGACCGAAGATATGCGAAAGAGGGAGAATGCGCTACATCGGATATGGCTGTAGTAGCATCGGTTATTGCTCTGGTTACGAATGACCCAATCCAATCTATCTATGGCCCTAGAAAGATACGCCTTCCTTCGGTGGTGAGAGCTGTAGAGGATGTTAGTGTGCTGGGGCAAGTGGGCTAACCCGAACTCCCGGGGCTTTTCCTTCAATAGGCGTTCAGAAGTTTGAACGAAAAGCGCACTAGAATAGCTTTTCTTTGTTTTCTCGGGGACAACACAACAAAACAGCACAGCAAGCAAAGCACAGCTGAGGAGGCTAAGCTGACGTTCTCATGCGTAAATTAGGGGTCTGAGGGGCCGTAAATTCTAGGGCAAGGACCTGAGGAGTACGACAGGGAGGATGGACCGATGGCAGCAACGAGGAGCGAGCAGAGCGAGTAGAACGACTACCGGGAGTGGGGAATACTCCTTCCATTACAGTCGTTATTCATCTCTTGCTAGGAGACTTTGCACCGATGGAATAATACGCACCTTCTCCCGGAGCTACGCTTCCTCCAACTACTTGAATGTGAAAATCATATCCTCAAGATCAAATTCTTTGCTGTTTTCCGGGATTTTAGGCATGAGCCGCCTTATTCATGGGTAGGGCATTTTTCGGTATGACGTAATATAAGAGAATACTAAAATTGATGTAAATTCGTTCCAAATATCGAGTACTTTACTTTAATTAAGGGTGGGAAAATCATGTTTTTCTATTTTGGTACCCCTATTATTAAATAACCCACTCGACCAGGGTTTCTTAGGGGAGGTAGTTTGCCCTTATGAAACAAACGAATGGACGACAAGCATAGTTACGCTCCGGAACTGTCAAAGCTGATTATAACCTAGGCGTGGTTGTATCTCTTTCCCCTCTCTCTCTTACACTTGACCGCCCCGGGCAGAGAAACATCGGGAAAGGGAACACCTTAGTTATTACTAGGAGGTACGCGGGAGGGGGGGACGCCAGAACGAATAACGAGCCTGAACAAACGAATAAGCATAAGCCGTAGTGAAAAGTGTTCTCATTTCCCGGAGATGAGCAGACTACGCGCGCATTGTGGCAAAAGAAAAAGGTAACCCTGAGCACTTATATCCATTGACGTCTAGGCGGCATGCTTAGCAACGTCCACTCCCGCTGGTCGTGCTCATAGACCGTCGTGCCTTGACAGAAGATGTGGCATATTAAGCTGAGTACGGGTAATTCTGGCTAGACAGCATCAATTGTCTCAGTCAAAGTGTTTATCAGTCTATTCAAAATGTTGAAGTCTAGTTATACGGGAATCTCATATCCCATTTAGCTAGGAGTTCTCCTTGACTCCACATGGCGGGATAGGTGATTAAAGAAGAGCATCCACGACTTAGGATTACCTTTTGCTCGGAAGCGAAGTACCCTGGAGATTGACTCACGAAACCTATCTATCTTGGTTCTCTTTGCGAGAAATCCAATCAAATCAACCTGGCGAGCAAATGCCGTGTGTTGGGTATTAGTCTATGGTTACGGTTTCCAGTCTAGTGACTTGCTTTTCTAAATGTTCATGAAATAGTCTAAACAAACGAATAAGCTATTGGCTATTGCCCGAGTTTGGCCTGGGTTAACGGAAATAGCCATAGGGTTGGTTAGAACTGTCTGCTAGTTCTCTGTCCTAATAATATGGAGTAGATTCAAACCTTTCTTTCTCGTAAAGGCGTACTCGCCAGGAGCAATTGTGCAGGAGACGAGTGAGACATCAGAGCAAGGAAGCTAAGCTGCTTATGCGGTGCGTAGCGAAATACAGGGATTGTTGAACAAGTATATTAATTGCGAGTGAAACATAAGAGAACTGTTTCGCCCAGTATAAACATTGGCATTCGAGTAAATTCGTCTCACGATCTTGTATAAATAACAGTACTGAAATTGTTCGGGAGAGAAAACAAAACTACTATAGGGAACTCCAAGTAATATTTACTCTCTAGAGCATCTCTTTCATTGGAATCAACCCAACAAACCCAATTAATATACTGGTTCGATAGGACCTGGGCTTTCCCTCTACTCTAACTCTATAGTTCTTCTTTCCCGTGCTATCAAGATCAGGAGAGAGGCTTTGCGCAAGAAAGAATATATTATCGCCCAGTCTAACTCTTAAGTCAGAACTAGAGGCAATGAATATTGGAAGGAGTAATGCGCTTTCGCTGCGCACCTGGAATTGAACTGTAAGAGAACCAATCCCATTGTCTTTGAATAGTCTTTGTATGCCTTTCCAAAGCCAGTTAAGAGATCAGACTTCGTGGACAATAGGCCTCGGTAGTAGCGGCAAGGGAGGAGTTAATACCCGCTTAGCCCCTTTTTATGGCTTACCTTCGTACCCAAGAAAGCCAGCCAAGTCCAGCTTTTTTGTGAAAGTCTTGGCTTGCTCTTTTTCCATGTCTGTTGATGGAGGATTATTTCCGATATAAATAAAATGCAGAAGACAATAGAGATTCCTAACAGTTAGAATCCGATTTGCAGACATGAAACTTAAAGAAGGGATGACTCCTAGAAGGGCCGGTTAGCTTGTGCACGTGAATCCGATCTGGGATCTGGGCTACTAGGCTAGGAAGGTAGGTTGTTGGGACGAAGAAGAACAGGTTTCACGAATGAATGCCCTGTTGGAAGTTAGGGGAACCCCTTGTTAGGACAAATAAGCTGCTTCCCTTGGTTTGCTAGAATAGACTCTTAGATGGGCAGAATGCCCCATTTCAGTCTATTGGGACCTAGAAACAATACAATCTTTACGCTTCGCACCTAAGCTTGAATGTGGCGAAAAGCAAGGCGGGCAAAGCGATTGATTTAGTTGAGACCGATAGATAGAGTACAGAGTACGGGGCAGGACCAATATTAAGAGAGGGGACGTAGGACATATTTATTTACAGGAATCGCTAGACATGGGAAATCGATTGAAAATGTCAAGGTCAGATACGAAAAACAAGGAGAGATTGATCATGTTTGTAACGAGGATTCAGTTAGATCACTCTAAAGAAAACCTCACCCTCGGCGATAAATGATACAAATCTCTCTTTTGACACGAAAGAGGAAGAAAAACCTACACATCAAAGGGTTGGCGTTGTCTCCTTCGTAGACAACCTCGAATATCCCCGGGAGCTCATGCTAAGACACCCCAGCCTCTCTTATGAAGCTATAAGAGGAGCTCTAGTGGTATGTGCAGCCCGACTCTCTAACGATGAGTGCCTAACAGAGATTTTGAAAGGTATTCTCAATCGTTTGGCAAAAGGCTCAAGGCGAGTACAACCTCTGAATAATTCAATAGAAGCCTCTCGCCACCATGAGTATCTTAGGTGCCTGGTCTCCACGAATCCTATACTATAGGTAGCCAATTGCCTAGGATTTTTCAATATCAAGACATTAGGGAATACACCCGAGTTCCCTACGATAACCCCAGAGGGCCCCTCAATCTGGCTATCTTTGCACTTGTTGAGATACGAAACCATAAACGAAAAAGAGTGGTTGACCCGAGCTGTAGATGCCACCCGCATCGTTCTCGACAACGAGAAATGTTAAGAGTCATGAGCCATTGCTGGCGAAAGAAAGGCCAAAAGTTCGATGGGGAGCCCTGTTCTCTAACCATCCAATTGGTCATAGTCTGCCAAGAGGGCACCTTGACCTAAGCATTTTCTGCCATAGTGCTTCATTTAGTTTTTTAGTTGTTTTAACACCTTTAGGCCCTCAAGGGGAGTTATTATTCTTTCATAAGAAAAGTCAGACGGTCCAGTAAACTTGAGTACCTTCACCCTCAGATAAGAATTGGCATACTCCATTATGGGTGTAACGGAGAGAGGAACTCTCTTTCCAGAAGAGGGATTGGTAGTCAAAGTTTTCCCAAAAGATTAGGCCTGTTGAAGTTTTAGGTCTAGCACGTTGCACCCGCAAGCACCTCTGATCACTTGGTCAGTACCAATCCTAAGACCAAATGCTATCTCAAAGGAGTACATGCTGGTGCTCTAACACGGACGTCCGAGCCAAATCATGTCCCTGAAGGCTATCCTAATTTCGGCCTCTCCCTCAAAGCCGTTACTCCGCCTCTTTCTCTTTTTCATGTGCAGGGGATTCTTCTAGTCTAGCAGCCTAGCCGGCAATAAAGGAAAGATTCAGCATGTTCAGCCCTTGTCCGATTCTGATTCAACATTCATGGGGCAGATGTGGCATTTCTTTCTTCTATAAGATGATACCTCGGAATACTTTTTTAAGCTAAGGCCTTCGTGCCCAGATGCGAAGATTGGGCCTCAATCCATTTTCCCTTAATAAAAAATCGTGACTGCTACGCACCTCGTTGGTTTGGGCATAAAGGCCTTTTTCCTTTGGGATGCCAAGATCTTAACTTATTTAGATTTAGCTGCGGGAAATCAGTGACCTTTCACCGCTTCTTCTCATCTTTGTTACTTTGCGGATTCTATTCCTATTGATTCACCCTCTTAAACAGGGCATTCCGATGCATCTTCACTAGTTGCCTTTCAATCAAAGGCCGTCTTCTCTTCCGACTTCTTATTCTAGAGATGAATGTGCAGCTGACTAGGTCCCGAAATGGGGCATTCTGTCAAAGAACTTATAAGAAAGTGCCACAGCATGAATCCGTTCCTGCGTCAGCTATCCCCGGACTTGGGATATTACCACCACATCGCAGGGAAGGAATAATTCTTCTTTCGACGATCCCGGAAGATTGATTATTACGGAATGAATGAGCAATCCGGAACGGATAACTATTCTGGGGGAATAAGGCAAGTGCCCAAATCTCGGACATCAAGCAATGGAATCGAATTGGGTTTCTGGCGGGCTCAGACCGGCAGTTGGTTTTTGGTTACGTGATATCGGCCTTTGGGGGTGGGATCTTGGTCTCAAGCCATCCTCCTGCGAATAAAGGCTCGAAGCGAGAGAGAGTATAGTGGGCGGCCTCTCACGAATGGCTTTCGGAGGGTGACCTTCGGAGTGGAGGAAACATTGTGTTGCCCGGGTCTTGGAGTAGGCCCCTTTGTCCGTCAGACAGTAAGTGGTAGGCACGCCTCGCCCCAGGCAGCAATCCGCGGACCCATAGGAGGTAGATAGGAGGAGGGTCTGTGAATGCGGTAGACCTCTCGATCTACTTACAGCAGCCCAGGGGGCGTCGTCGTCTAGGCGTTCCCTGTTGCTCTGATCGTAAATAGTTCTATGATCTTTCATTACCAAGGTTTATTAAGGGTAATTGGAAGAATGAATTCGAACCTTAGTGTAAGCAATAGTAGGGTGAGGGGACGAGAGAACTGAGTCACTCAACATTGTGGGTCCAGTACGAAACGAGTACCGAGCTCAGGGGTAGAAGGCCTACGTCAAGTCAATGGTTCCCTCATCCCAGTACTATTAGTTGAGTTTCGTTTCGTTTCGTAGAGGCTCAGTATACCAAACCAATAAACTCATTGAATAAATCCACTGGTAAATCAATATATTGATCAGTGGAATAGATCTTTCATTACCAAGTTGTTGATTGAAGCGCTTACGTTTACATAATAGGGGCTCCGCTCTTTCATTTGATGTCAGGATTGACTATGAATTCTCCTAGTGAGCAGTTGTTGTTATTATTTTCTAGTACGGTTTGAAGAAGGACAAAAGTTCTGGCTGTGGCTTTCGTTGAGCCGATTATGCGAGACCAACTTCAAGAATGACCAGCAATGGCAAAAGCAGAGCCCAACACTTGATCGCAATTAATATACTGGCATGTGTTCGGCTATGCGTAGAGTAGTTCGGTTCGTGTTCAATACATAGAGCGCGCAGGCGTACTTTCGTTACGGACTTTTCCTATTCTATTCTCATTACGAGATGAGCGGGTTGGAGAATAAGATCAAGTCGAAATATATCAATTCTTTATCTTCTTCATTCAAAGGAGAGATGGGCTAGACTACATAATGCAAGAGATTCTGGCTATCAAGTTCCAGTGTGATCTACGCCTGTTAGACTGCCGGGCTGTAATGGATTGGACTATGAATACTTCTTTCTAGTGAAAGAAGGATATCGTATCGGCCGCTCTCTTCAGGTGTTTGCAATTCCTGTGGGAACCGCACCACTTGAAGCCTTTGTATCCACATAATGAGAAGCCCTCTTTTAGTAAAGCTTCTCTTCATCAGCGACTTTCGCGAATGCCTTCTATCGACAAAGAATCCCCTGAGTTAGCCCTACTTATCTAGCCGGTGTTTGCTAGGTTTATTGAGCTACCTCACTACTGCTTTCACTGGAAGCGGCTTAGCTTGTGTTATGCGTAAGACATCTAGATTGGCTTGGCAGGGTAAGACCTTGACTCTCTTCCTTCCTACCTGCTAGAGACGGCTCAAAGAACAAAACAAGCTTAATTGGGAACGGAATGAGAAAAGAAAGCACCAAACTTCCTTCACGGATAATAAGCTACTACTACAGGCCCGGAACTTAAAGCAGCTACTAGACTACTCTACGACTTGCAGATATCAATTCGATTCTATCTCCGGAACTTAAAGCTACTGTGGGAACAGCCTACCTAGTGTAGTACTACTTTCCGCCGATCCGCCTTACTAAAAGTGTCCTTAATCGAATGCCTAACTAATAGATAGAACGCCATGCCAGTTGACTGGTCGAGACGAAGCTGCTGCGCTTTGCTGCCTTCGAAAGAGTGGTTTCAGCTCGCGCTCTCCCCTGCCCGAGTCAAAGAGGCCAGCCCTCAATTCCAATCAGAGAGGCGGTTAAAGGCCAGGTCCGGACCACTGAAGGAACGTAACTGCGCAAACTACGTAAGCCAGAGGAAAGACAACTAGCCAGGCGGAACAGAACAAGCAAACGAATCAGCTTCCGCTGTCACTGGGTTGGAACCATTCTTTGAGTCTAGCGGAAAGGAAAGAAAGTAGTACGCATGTAGCAGAGGTGACTGAGCAAGCCAAGCAAAACGCCTGGATAAAGAAGTAGGGCTTAGCCCGTAGCTTCAAGCGAAAGGGAAGCGAACTGTGAACTTGAAAGCTCACTCTCACTGTTGCTAACGGCTTGCAATCTTAGGCGCGGTGTACATAATATGGGCACGGTAAGCTCAATTTTAGGCGGGAACGCGAACTGTTGCTATCCGTCACGCTCACTATTAGGCCCAGTAACGGCTCACTTCTTATACGCTTAACCAAACTATTGCAAAGAATTGAATTAAGGGCAAAGGAAGTATAATGGGCGATCTTTTGATCTCAACTTTGACTTTTTGTGTTAAGCATAACGAGTGAATTATATATATTTTATGTTATCTTCCCCGCCAGTATATTAATTCGGGAGGAGACCGATCCAAACGCCAGTATAAACATAGGCGACCAACGGGAGGGAGAGAGAGAGACTATTAATGGGGCCTAGTATATTAATTGGGCGGGACGGGAAGAGAAAGTAACGGGGACCGATCCAATCAACATATACTGGATCGCTATTCTCTAAACCTTCTCCTTTCATGTGTTAAGCATAGCAAAGATCAATTCTCACTTCGAGTTTTTAAGAAAGAAATTTTCATTTATGTATCTTTCTTGTTATCTGCCCCGTCATGCGCATCTGGCAAACACTTTCTGATTCTCTCACAAATACCAATCCGAGCCGTTCCCATTGCACGGACTACTCGACGGTGGACTTACTTTGTGATTGAACCAGAAAGAGTAGCCAATCAATGATTCAATCACGGGAATATACTATGCCAGCTGGTAACCCGACTATGCGAACCCCTCGGGGCTTGGGCAGAGAAGAATAGATTGGACTCTCCCTCTCTCCCCAAGGCACGTTAGCCATGTATGGATTTGCTGGTTGTTCAAACCCGCTCTTTCATCATGAATGAGTTGCGAACACAAACGGAGATACTAGTCTCGTACGAGACGTCTTTCATATTGTCTCTATTAGGAGATCGATGCTATTAATACCAGGATTATTCCGAAACTCGTACTAAATCAGACTAGTCTAGTACGGACTTGTCTCTAATAGGAGCCCCAGATATTCATTCGGAAAGTCCAGTATATTAATTGGGCGGCTCATCAAGTGAATGTGACTGATTAGTGAAGTCTAGTCGAGAACGTAACGGAGCCGAACGGCCAGTATATTAATTGGGAGGTCCAAGTATATTAATCTGGGCTCCAACATCCAGTATATTCGGGAAGACTTATAGAATAGAAGCATTCTATTTGAACAGGAAAGAACAGCGTAGCGAGAAGAGTCATGTTCAACGAAGGTGAGATTGATTATTCACGAGAATAGATTGGATGCAATAGAATGGACTTGGTATACTAGGCACCTCTCTTGCTTCGCGAGAGAACCGGCTCAGCCCACAGATAGAATGATTGATTGTTGTTTTATGCAAGTATATTCCACATCCGAGTATCGAACTACCAGAGCAAGGTAGAGATATTGATACTGAGTGTTAAGACGTGAATATATTACTGTTATTGATAGAACCAAAACACTAAGTCAGGATAAGATATGACTGAGATGGAATCAACCCACAACTCACTCGAAATCAGGTGTAACTACAGCCAATTACTAAAGCTGGCAAGAGGAGACCGATCCATTCTATTGCTGTTCTATTCCATTCTATTGACCACAACTATTTTATATAGAGAGATAACAAGGAGCCTAGTATACCAAGTCCAAACTATCAATTTGAATTTCTCAAATATTCCACGTTTCCGTTATGAGTGCGCGCGACATGGCTCTTAATTATATTATCGAGTTAAGTCTAAACCCTAATATTAATTTACCTGGAAATTTGTGGGTGTTAGCCACGTGGCGTGCCGCCTCCCTTCACGGCTTCACTTCGCTCAATTTCCAGTCCAAGGTCAACGAAAGTTTAGCGTGCACCATAAAGGAACAGATAGGCAGGCGAGTTGAGGATCTTTTTTCTCAACGACCCAACCGCCCCTCCACACAGCGTCGGTATGAAATTTTGGATACCATTGCTCCCGATGGTAATACGTTGGAGCATTTACACGATCTTTCGAATCTGTTTCTCAGTTTAGAGCAGAATGGGCCAGTAAGCCCAGTTTTCCAACAAGCGCTTACTTTATTTGGTGGATGAATGAGAATGACTTCTTTTTTTTTGCTTGCTTTTATGTTAGAAGGTGCTAAATCAATCGGTGCCGGAGCTGCTACAATTGCTTCAGCGGGAGCGGCTGTCGGTATTGGAAACGTGTTCAGTTCTTTGATTCATTCCGTGGCTAGAAATCCCTCATTGGCAAAACAATCATTTGGTTATGCCATTTTGGGCTTTGCTCTAACCGAAGCTATTGCATTGTTTGCCCTAATGATGGCCTTTCTGATCTCATTCGTCTTCCAACAAAGAGTGAACCAGATGCTTAAAAGCGCTTTGCCTTACCTATGATGAAATTCCAAATGAGAAACTGAGGGGCGACTAAAAGGAGCCAAACTATTCTTCCATATTCAAATAAGACTTTTTTCCTAAGCCACTCCTTTCTGTCCTGTCGCGCCAATACTATGTTTCCGATAGGGAGACTTGAGCATATTGGTTATTGGTACCGGGTTCTACTCCTTATTTTATTAGGACTAAGGAAAAGGAAGCGTGAAGAGCCCCTACCATAGCTTAGGATTCGTATAGGTGATACGGAGCATGTGGTTTTGACTTCCTTAGAGCTATGAATTGTGTGATTTGACTGTTCTCGGTTAAGTGGTTAAAAAGCTAGTGGCGTGTACCAAAGGAACTCTTGTGCGTCTGTTCACAGGAGATGAAAAAGGACGGATGTGCTTAGGTCCCTACTTTCTATTTTTTAGCTGAACGGATATAAAGAAATACCAGCTCTAGCCCACCCTTCTAGTGGTTCTATCCGCACTCCTTCGCTGAGCCCTGCATTCCCTCCATGAGGCCTTTCTTTCAGACAAAATCACACCGCCTAGAGAAAGAGATTGATGGGAAAAGGAAGGCGATCGGTAGATCGATGGATGAATCCACCGGCTCCGAGGAAGCGGATGATCGGAGCTAACTGTCACTTACAAGTTTGGATTTGATTTTGGCCCTGATCAATCCATACAAATAACTCGGAACAAACTCACGGAATGGACAGAGGAGGGGGCAGCACAAGCAAATTTCTTGGGATTGAACTACCCACCTCCCGTGTTCAGATACAACTCTCCCCGAAAGAAAATAGCTGATTCGATAAAGAAAGCACGGCTGAGAAGTAGCTGGGATGACTGAGCATATCATATCTGATTTACATAGGTGTCTTGACACGTACTATTACTATTAGGCCCAGATCCGGTGATTGTAAGGCCACTGTTTGAATAGTAATGTTGGTACATCAATCCACCACATCGATATCCCGGCAGGTTAACGTTACAAATCTGGTATCTCTTAAATACGAATACACAATTGCATCTCCAATCATCCCTTGATTCTAGAAGCTACCTCGCTCATTGCCACTCCCAACCCTTTCTTTGTATCTGTTCGCGAAGTCAGTGATCAGGCTTGCTGCTAGGAAAGAGGGGCTCTTGCATACTGCCCTTTCTTTATTTAGAGTAGTGCGCGGTATCGCCTCAGAGAGCGTATGAAGCTACCTATACCGAAAGAGCTTACAGTTCGTCTATTTGAAGAGAGGTGGCCTGCCTCGCATAATACCTGCTCATCATCCCGAAATGATTCGTCGATATGACAGCAATGCGGACAGAGTGGTGAAGCGCTATTTATCGTGCTTTTCGTTGGCGAAGGAAATAAAGCTCAGTCTCAATATGCGCATTAGAGAAGAGGAAAGCAAAGACAAAGAAAGGACCACCCTCATCACAAAGAAGAAAGCAGTTAGTTACGGTACTAGCATCCCTTATTTAAGTCCGTCCTTTCCGACTATCATACCTTCGACAATAAGAAGACCCTAGAAAAGAGAGAGTAGAATGCCCTAAGGACAAGGACCCAGCGGCCAACTCAAGGAAAGCGAAAGCTCATTGAAAATGAAGAAAGCGTTTGGTCAGCTTCAAGCTAGCCAGATCCGGGGAGAAGGGGGACAGATAATATAAGATCTTTGGCCATCTTTTCATCTGCATCTGAGGCTGCTCCTTCTTCTTAATTGAATATCCCATCGAGTAAAGGAATGACCTACTGGTGAAATCCAGCCATAGAGCACTCTGCGCTTTCGTCCCGCCCCGCCAAAAGAGTGATTTTCCATTGTGGGGCCTTCCCGGTCAATAAGTTGGTGCACCTTCGCTCCATTCTTTTGGAATGGTATGCGGTCCGTTTTCATAACTACCCGAGTAATCTCCCTTTGTTCTTGTTCCAAAGCGTGTTCCCTTGCCTGTACTTCGCGCTGTTGAAGTCAGGCTGCTTTCTCATTGTCCCGATTCCGAGCTACTGGATCATACGATGTAGGTGAGTCTGATTGTTCTGACTTCTACTGTAAGTTGCCTTAAGGCGCCTCCCAATAAGGGCACTTGCCTGTGAGGAAAATCCCATTTAGAAGAAGGGAAAAAAATATAGCTACAGAGGCTGAGGGAAAGGCCGGACTCTATTCCTGACTTAAGGAAGCCTTCGGGGATCTTCTCCTATCTATAAGACGAAGACGCAACAACTCGTCTTATCGTCTGCATCTGCTAATCCTTGCTTGTCAGCGCTACGCACCTTAATGTACTGGGAGAGGAAAAAGGCCTCTAAGCTTCTTTCTTTTGAGTTTTCTGGTTATATCAAGCAAAGACAGATAAGAATAGATAATATGACTAATCGGTAGTAGCTAACTAGGTGGGTTTGGGTGGCCCCCAGCCCATTTACTGGTATAGAAATAGAAATTCGAATAATAGATCCAAGAAGGTAAAGAGAAGAACTCCTAGGCTTCTCATAGCGCAGCGACGGAGAGCTTCTGACTATAGCTCGAGAAGCTCGCGTAAGGGTAGCCGCACTATCCTCCTGAGTCATGTAGCTAACTAAGCCAGTATGGATGCTATCGAAGAGCTAAGGAGAGATAGAGAGAAGCAGGGAAAAGGGACCTGATGCCGCCCAATTAATATACTGGCCTTCCTTCGGGCGCCTTGTTGTTGCTGATGAGTCAAGGGCTGCTGTTGCTAATGTAGCTCTTGTTGCTAGCTTCTTTGCTTGTCTGCTACGCACCTCGTTCTGGTAGGAAGAAACTCTCCTTTTCCTGAGAATTCATATTAATTGGAACGGTCTAACAAGTAATACCGGTCCAATTAATATTAATATAGTAGACGAAGCGGTTTATAAGACTGATGATCATCTAGCAACTGGAATAGCCCCTCGTTATCTCCCGGCTCGCGCAGATGAGCTTAAAAGAAGTACAACCTCTGGTTGACTACCCATCTTTCCTTCAGTCTTACGACTAGCTTAGCAACCGCCTGCCTATTACTATTACTATGAGTTTCCTCCCTATGGTCGCCTTAGGTCGAACCTTCTGTCGGAGTTCATACTGGACCTTAGCTTCGCTACCTTGGCTAACTAATACTCTTTCAAGGTCGAGGACCAATACTGCTACCCAAAACGAAGAATTCCTTGGTGTTTGGACCGGGGCTGCATCCCCAGTAGTTGCTGCCTTATCCCTTCGTCCTTCCCGTAGTGATGCTTCCCTCGTTCTGGTAGGAAGAACACTCCTGTCAGTCCAGTCTTCCAGTTGTTTAGCTTCCCTCGTTCCTCGGTTTATTGGAGGGACAGCTGAGACCGATAGGGCCAGTATAAACATTGGCGCCTAGTATACCAAGTCCAGTATAAACATTGCGGGCGGGACGGTTCTACTCCTGATTATTAGGATAGGTATGATATCCACCCGGTTTCTACCTTCTGGCCATGCCAGTTGTTTGATAGCTGTTCAAACATTACGGAACTTCTTTTCATTACTGCCAACTATGGTTGACAAGGCCAAGTATATTAATCCGGGCGTCTTTCAGGCTGCTAAGGTGACTAATGGATTAAGGACGACAAGACCCTTATTCAACGCCCCTGTATTTCCGTAACGGATGTCTCTGCATGAACTAACCCTAAAGAGGTTCGTAGCTCTAGTGAGGTATAATACTTAGACGGAAGGCGAGCTCTTACAGACGGAGCTCCAGTACACTTCAACCAACGGGAGGACAAGGCGCCTATGATACCTAGGAGGGAGTAGTCTGTACTATTGACTTGCGCATTTCCGTCCTCATGATCAACGAGAGGCGAGCGTATATCAATAAGTCTATGGTACATAGTGTGCTCTATAGAGGGGTGATCTAACCTATAGTCTGGGGACCTACGGGTAATAATGAATTCGAATACGTACTTTCTTCGGGCCATCTGACAGCTGAGATAGACGACGGAACGAATGAAACAATCCTGCCCTTCTCGGTAGCGCCTTGCCTTATACTGCTAGCTCTAGCCGCCACTTGTTGGGCTTGATTGGAGATTGTTGAACACTGGAACTATTGGATCGGTAGTAATGAATAGTGATTCAGAGAGAAATGTTCCCGACTGGGTTAACGAAAATGCCCGAGAAAGCTGTTCGTACACTTCACATGAGCTCATTTTTGACTTCAAGAAAGTAATAATCGAAATATATCCCCAATTAATATACTGGGTCCGGGGGAGTCTATTTTCTCTCAACTAATTATCCGGTACCTTTGCTTCGCAACCGGTTCGGAAGTGTTGTATACTAGTCTAGATTCCTAGGCACATAAAGACCACACCGCATGAATGGCTTCATTGAACCATATTCCGGAAATTCCCACATCCTTGTTACTAAAGAGAAGCGAGCCTTATAAACAAGTATGTCACGGAAGCGAAGTCGCTATGGTTGTTCACTACTATTGAGTGAGCAAGGAACCGGCAGCAGCTTAAACGAGTATTCTTCCAGTATTGTTCGAGAAAAAGACTAAAAGAACTCGTTTCTTTGACAGAAAGCACATGTCGGCTAGAAAGCAAGCGCGCCAGTATATTAATCCTTCGCCCAACTTAGCTGGTGCCGCGATGTTGAAACGAAGCACACCTCATGAATAGCTTATCTTGACGAATGCGGAAGTTCGGTTGCTACTTCTTCCTCACGTCCAACATCTATCTGTTCTCCCCTGGGTCTCCTTCCTTCGGGCGCCTTGTTAGTTGTCGCCTTAATCGGTCCCCTATTTGATCGGGGGTATTCTCCATAATCAGTATCCAGCCTTGCTTGTTAAGAAAGAGTATTGCTCCGGTCGGAAAGCGGGAGACCAGCAACTATGGGAACAAATCAAGCGAAAGAGACGGGATTCATTTCCCGAGTGAGATGGGTATAGAGATTCGCGGAGGCCCATTCGAGGCCGTAGCTGAAGTGTCGAAATCACGAAGGCCAGTATATTAATTGGCTGATACCTTCTTAGCTTCACTACCGCTACGCACCTTGATGCCCAACTAGAACACGGCGATCGCTATCTCTATTGCTACGCACCTACAGCCTATAAGTATACTGGGTGTACTGGCAAGTATAAACATAGGCGCCTCTTCTGATCTCATTCCAAGCTCTGACTTTACCTGATGACTCTGTGTGTGGACCAATGGCAGAGCACTTGTGGCGTTAACCAGTATCGATCTCATACTCAGTTTGCCCCAAGAAGTTAGCCCAGGCATTAGTTGCTGAAGCTTGGACGGACTCCCTGAGTGACTCATCCTTGTTTCTCACCACCCAGTCAACAAGGCATACTTGCTCACTGCGATCTCTAGCACAGTCTCATTCGTACCGACCGGGGTCAAGAGTGCCTTGCCGTTGCTGTCGCGTATCCCTATCGGTATCACCTACGCCATTCTTCGGATCCTTCTCCTGACGTGCCCAACTACGGAGAACAAGCACTCCCCCTAATGTGCCGGGTTACGCTTAGGAATGCGCATTTACCTGAAAAATACACCCAAATTAATATACTGGGGGGCAGATGGCCTTATTTCGGATAAAGATGGGCTTTCGTAATGAAAGAACCGTAGATAGAAAAACGAATCGGATTCACCACGACGAATCAATCCCGAAGGCTCTCTCGACATACATTTTTGCCTATGGATGCTGAGTCTCATTGCCATGACGGCGAGGGGCATCAGGCTCCGAGCTCCCTTAAAATCCTTAGTCAGTCAGAGTCTAGTTCGCAAGCACCTAGGCCTCTTTCGCATGATTCTTTCTTTCTCCGTTCGATCATTCCTGGAATTAGGAGGGGATTTTATTCTAAGCTGAGCTGGCTAGACTCTTTCTTATGGCGTATAGAAAGAAGAAACTTCCGAGAAAGAGGACCAACGAGGAGCTAGGTAGGTACGGCCGATACCTAAATACGGGTGTCTTATCCATAGGTGCGTAGCGGTGCGGAGCGAAAGAAATAGAAGAACAAACATATAAGGCTATTTCTATTTGACCCACAAATTAATATACTGGGGCAGGCCCCCATCAAGTCGTCAACTAGGAAGACCTCAGTCAGCTTCCCGCCAATGAAAGCTGGTGACTTCTGTTCCAACTGAACCGGGGACGGTCAGGTGCACCCATTGGACCCTGGAGCCAATGTTCTACACACAGAAGGACAGACATAAATAAAAGAAGAAAACTCTTCTATTTTACACCTTTCTTGATCACGTCTGATTCTTTCTCGAAGAGAAAGAATTCCTTATTCTCTAGAAAAACTTGAAGGCCCCTAAACGGATAACTGTAAGGTTTTTATCCCAAGCACTGGCCATAGAGTTTCTCAGGCTGCGTATATTGACTTCCTCCTTCCCCATTCCATTGTGACCCCGTTCTAAGCCTTATTCATGGGTAGGGCATTTAGAGGTAAATCTTACTCCTTTTAGAAACTTCCTGCAAAGATTAGCATTGGCTGGCTAAACCGTGAAAACTGCCGGTTCTTCGGCTGCCACTGCGCGCACTTTCGCTTCATCCATCTTCAGCCTCGAATGCCAGATAGAGAAAGAAAGTCCTGTCCTCGTTCTGTTGCATTTTCCGGTATGCATTCGCGAACGCTTCCGGAAAACAGTTCTGAGATCTTCTCTGTGCTCAGCATTCAAATAAAAGCTTTACTAAGAAAATAAATAGGGGCTCGCTAACCATCTTTCTTTCTTGCTTTGGACCCTTTCTTATCCTTATTTCTCATTTCTTTTTTTTCATTCTTTGTCTGCTCTCCCCAATAAAGAAGGAAGACTTAGGGGAACTTGAATCTAGCTAGGGTAGAGACAAAGACAACTATTAGTATACCGACCCCTCCCTTACTCAACAGCCCCTCGTTAAGTACACTTCCTCCCAATTAAGATACTGGCGCGTCGCATATAACATAGGTGAATGGTATCTTTATTCTGCTTAATCAGTGCAGGTTCAGGAAAGCACTTTCTTTTCACGGAAGTCGTACAACCGAATCGGTGGTACGGAGTCGTACGTTTCGAATGATCTGTGAAAGTGAGTGGGCACATGAACGTCATTTAACGCTACAACCAAGAGAGTTTCATTCTTTCTATCATACTACTTACTACGTGCTTTGAATCATCTGAAAGAAAGTGAGTGGACCACTGGTGTGGGGCATGAACGGTATTTCAACAAAAAGAAGGTACAACCAAGAGAGTGGAATGGGTCATAGTACTTGCCGAGCAGATAATCCTATCTATTGATTAAGGAAGGCAGGTTCACATCGCGCGCAGACGTGACTAAGCGGCAGCTGGTCTAGGTGTTCGAAGCATGATTCATCAACAGGTAAAGGGAGTAGTTCATCGGAAACCATTCCCCTCTAAAGTCAAGGAAAGCGAAGCCCAAGGCGCCAGTATATTAATTGGGGAGGTATATTAATTGTGAGCGGGAGGCTGCTTTCGAAACATTCTTCATCGACTCCAATTAATATACTGTATTGTCATTACAACTTGGGCAAAGCCGATTGCTTTCTTCCGAGAATCTATGGAGAAGCTAAGTTTCGAATTTGATCACAAAAAATAGTCAAAGCGCCAACCCTTCCTCTTAGACACTACTACTGATCAGCATGACTTTCTTTCTTGAGTAAGGTAAGGGGTACCGTCCTCTTATCACAGCTTGAACGGGATTCATTTAAGGGAAGAAGACGAAGTCGATTCAATCCAACTCCAACCGACCGACTGGAGAGATATTTAGTCATGAAAGGCAGAAATAAGAAAGAGATTCTTCGAGCACTTTAATGCATAAAAAGTGATTAGGCGGGGGGAAGAGAAAGAATCCGCGGATGCCGAAAGCAGGAAGACGTGTCAATAATCAGAGTTCATCTGGCCGCCCATAGGGGGAATTCCTATATCGATGCTCACCCTCCTGGAAGTGTTTCGACCCCTTCTCTTTCTTCCGAATAGCTGTCCATGACTCATCTTTCTTACTAGTAGTCAAATTATGATGCGTCTTTTAAGACACAACTAATTCTGAGCGCTACTTGAAACTTTCAATCCTGACTGAGCTTTCTTTTTCTTTGAGGCTTTCCTTAGGGATGAGTTCCTCTGTGTTGGGAAAGGTCAGTTCAATCTGGGTAGCCAAGAGGGTACTTTCTGGGTCAAATAGGTAGGCGAAGCCAATTTCGATGTGTTCCAGATGCCCGGATCAATCGTTTAGAATCCACTAAGGTCAGAGTCAGTCAATCGTTGGGTTGCGAAGCGCTCTGAAAGAGCAGGACAGACTAACGGGGCGTATCGGTCTTGGTCAGCAAGTGATGTGTAATGGCTTTTTATGTGAAAAAGATGCGCATAGTCTTCACTACGATAGCAAGCAATTCATCCGTTTTGGTTAGTGGTTTTTCAGTGTTATACGCCAGAGGAAGCTACTGAGACAGTGGTATTCTCAGCTAGGCAAGTGGAAGTGGTTTTTTTTATATAAGATAGTGGAAGACACATTTGTTGGGCCTGGATGGTCCACAGAACCGAGAACATATGGAATTGACCATGGGAGGATGTGGCTCAGGTTGTTAAGGAGCCCCTTTGCTCTGTTTTCGCTCCCTATGGTCGGACGAAGTGGACCTCTGGAAGAGGTCGCCTGGTGTCTTCAAATAGTGAGGTTGGTACGGTCCTATGGGTATGGAAGGAAAGTAGTCCGAGGGGCCCGCCCGGTCAGGCGAGAGCTTTTACCCATTCATT